GTTGATGTAGCTTAAATTTTAAAGCAAAGCACTGAAAATGCTAAGATGAGTCTTTAAGACTCCATAAACATAAAGGTTTGGTCCTAGCCTTGCTATTAGTTATTAGCAAAATTATACATGCAAGTATCTGCCCCCCGGTGAAAATGCCCTTTTAACCACTTTTGGTATTAAGGAGCTGGTATCAAGCACACTACACAGTAGCTCATAACACCTTGCACAGCCACACCCCCACGGGAAACAGCAGTAACAAAAATTAAGCAATAAACGAAAGTTCGACTAAGTTATGCTAATTAGGGCTGGTCAACTTCGTGCCAGCCACCGCGGTCATACGAACAGCCCAAATTAATAGAACCCGGCGTAAAGAGTGGTTATGACGTTTATACACTAAAGTTAAACTTAACCTCAGCTGTAGAAAGCTAAAGGCCTAAAATTAAATACTCTACGAAAGTGACTTTAACAAATCAGAATCCACGATAGCTAAGACACAAACTGGGATTAGATACCCCACTATGCCTAGCCTTAAACCTAGTTAATTAGTAACAAAATTACTCGCCAGAGAACTACGAGCAAAAGCTTAAAACTCAAAGGACTTGGCGGTGCTTTATATCCACCTAGAGGAGCCTGTTGTTTAATCGATAAACCCCGCTAAACCCTACCATCATTTGCTAATCCAGTCTATATACCGCCATCTTCAGCAAACCCTTAAAAGGAATCAAAGTAAGCTTAATTATACTCAATAAAAACGTTAGGTCAAGGTGTAACTTATATGATGGAAACTAATGGGCTACATTCTCTTAAAAAGAGTATTAACGAATACCCTTATGAAAAGAAAGGTTAAAGGAGGATTTAGTAGTAAGCCAAGAATAGAGAGCTTGACTGAATTAGGCCATGAAGCACGCACACACCGCCCGTCACCCTCCTCAAATGTTATCTGAACAAAAACATATTAAAATTGAAATAAACACAAGAGGAGACAAGTCGTAACAAGGTAAGCATACTGGAAAGTGTGCTTGGATTATTCAAAGTGTAGCTTAAAACAAAGCATCTGGTCTACACCCAGAAGATCTCAATTTAATGATCACTTTGAACTAATACTAGCCCTACTAAAAATTAATAAAACTAAAATTCCTAAATAAACTAAAACATTTACACTATAAAGTATAGGAGATAGAAATATGACCTAGGAGCTATAGAGAAAGTACCGCAAGGGAACGATGAAAGACAAAATTAATAGTAATAAATAGCAAAGATTAAACCTTGTACCTTTTGCATCATGGATTAACTAGAAACCATTTGACAAAGAGCCCTTCAGCCAAAACCCCCGAAACCAGACGAGCTACTCACGAACAATAATAGAATAAACTCGTCTATGTAGCAAAATAGTGAGAAGATTTGTGAGTAGAGGTGAAAAGCCAATCGAGCCTGGAGATAGCTGGTTGTTCAGAAAAGGAATTTAAGTTCTACCTAAATTTACCCTAAAGGATAACCTAGCCTTATTTCGTAAATTTAGAGCTAATCAATAGAGGGACATCTCTATTGATTAAGGTAACAACCTTAATTAGAGAGTAAGTAAGTACATAAACATAGTAGGCCTAAAAGCAGCCATCAATTAAGAAAGCGTTAAAGCTCAACACCAATTCAAAACACTAATTCAACAAATTTAACAAACTCCTAATTTAATACTGAACCATTCTATTTATACATAGAAACAATAATGTTAATATGAGTAACAAGAAGATATTCTCCTAGCACAAGCTTATATCAGAACGGATGCCCACTGATAGTTAATAGTCCTATAATTATAACCCACAACCTAGCTAATTATTATCTATACTATTAACCCAACACTGGAGTGCACTTAAGGAAAGATTAAAAGAAGTAAAAGGAACTCGGCAAACATGAATCCCGCCTGTTTACCAAAAACATCACCTCTAGCATTACTAGTATTAGAGGCCATGCCTGCCCAGTGACATTAGTTTTAACGGCCGCGGTACTCTGACCGTGCAAAGGTAGCATAATCATTTGTTCTCTAAATAAGGACTTGTATGAACGGCTTCACGAGGATTCAACTGTCTCTTACTTCCAATCAGTGAAATTGACCTCCCCGTGAAGAGGCGGGGATATAAATATAAGACGAGAAGACCCTATGGAGCTTTAATCTGACTACCTAATAACAACAAACTGTGCCTCAAGGGTATAACAAACGTTTAGTAGGTATAAGATTTCGGTTGGGGTGACCTCGGAGTATAATTCAACCTCCGAAAGATACTTGCCAAGACTTTACTTGTCCAAGCTTCATAATCCAATTGACCCACATAAGTGATCAACGGAACAAGTTACCCTAGGGATAACAGCGCAATCCTATTCTAGAGTCCATATCGACAATAGGGTTTACGACCTCGATGTTGGATCAGGACATCCCAATGGTGCAGCAGCTATTAAAGGTTCGTTTGTTCAACGATTAAAGTCCTACGTGATCTGAGTTCAGACCGGAGTAATCCAGGTCGGTTTCTATCTATATAACCTATTTCTCCTAGTACGAAAGGACCAGAGAAATAAGGCCTACTTGTCATAAGCGCCTTACAAGTAACTAAATGAAATAATCTCAATTTATATCTGATAAATCAACCCCTAGAAAAGGGGATCGTTAAGATGGCAGAGCCCGGAAATTGCGTAAGACTTAAACCCTTATTCCCAGAGGTTCAACTCCTCTTCTTAACAGTGTTCTTTATTAATCTACTCTCACTTATCATCCCAATTCTACTAGCAGTAGCATTTCTAACACTTATTGAACGTAAAATTTTAGGGTATATACAACTACGCAAAGGACCTAACATTGTAGGACCATATGGTCTACTCCAACCAATTGCTGATGCAGTCAAACTCTTCATTAAAGAACCTCTCCGACCATTAACCTCATCTATCCTCATATTCATAATAGCCCCAATTTTAGCTTTAACTCTAGCTCTTATAATATGAATTCCCCTTCCTATACCATACCCACTAATTAACATCAACCTAGGACTACTATTCATCTTAGCTACATCTAGTCTAGCAGTATATTCAATCCTTTGATCAGGATGGTCCTCTAACTCAAAATATGCTCTTATTGGAGCACTACGAGCAGTAGCCCAAACTATCTCATACGAAGTCTCCCTAGCCATTATCCTATTATCAATTATACTTCTAAATGGATCTTACACTCTTATAAACCTAATTACATCTCAAGAATTCATTTGATTCCTCCTACCTACATGACCTTTAGCCATAATATGATTCATTTCAACACTAGCAGAAACCAACCGAGCTCCATTTGACCTTACAGAAGGAGAATCAGAATTAGTCTCAGGATTTAACGTAGAATACGCAGCAGGACCATTCGCCCTATTTTTCCTAGCAGAATACGCTAATATTATTATAATAAATGCACTAACTACTACACTTTTTCTAGGAGCTTACCACAACCTATTATTACCAGAAGCCTATTCCACAAACTTTATTTTTAAAACAATATTATTAACAATTTGTTTCCTATGAGTACGAGCTTCATACCCTCGATTTCGATACGACCAACTTATACACCTCCTATGAAAAAATTTCTTACCTCTCACGTTAGCAATATGCATGTGACACATCTCATTACCAGTAATCTTAGCCAGTATTCCACCTCAAGCCTAGAAATATGTCTGACAAAAGAGTTACTTTGATAGAGTAAATAATAGAGGTTTAAACCCTCTTATTTCTAAAATTATGGGATTTGAACCCACACCTAGGACTTCAAAAATCCTCGTGCTACCACTTTACACTAAATTTTAGTAAGGTCAGCTAAATAAGCTATCGGGCCCATACCCCGAAAATGTTGGTTTATATCCTTCCCGTACTAATAAACCCATTAATCTTCTCTGCCATTATTTCCACATTAATCCTAGGAACACTACTAGTAATAATTAGTTCACACTGACTAATAACATGAATTGGCCTAGAAATAAACCTATTTGCAATTATTCCACTGATTATCAAATCTCACAATCCACGGTCAATTGAAGCAGCTACCAAGTACTTTATAAATCAAGCTTCAGCATCCATACTACTAATAATAGCAGTCCTAGTAAACTTTATAAACTCCGGACAATGAACCATAACAAACCTTGAAAACACAATAGCCTCGTACCTGGCTTTTACTGCCCTTATTATAAAACTAGGAGTAGCACCCTTTCACTTTTGAGTCCCAGAAACCCTTCAAGGATCTCCACTCTCATCAGGCATCCTAATTCTCACATGACAAAAACTAGCCCCATTATGCATTCTATACATAATCTCTCCATTTATTAATCACCACCTAGTTATCATCACAGCCATTATATCAATCCTCATTGGTGGCTGAGGAGGACTCAACCAAACGCAACTACGAAAAATCATGGCTTACTCCTCTATCGCCCATATAGGCTGAATAACAGCAATTATTGTTTTCAATCCAACAATAACCCTACTTAACCTAATCATCTACATCATTACAACACTAACAATATTTCTTCTACTGATCAAAACAACTTCCACAACACTCCTATCTATATCTACTAACTGAAACAAATTCCCACTCCTAATAGTCCTTACATCCATAACCCTACTATCAATAGGAGGCCTACCCCCTTTTTCAGGATTTATCCCTAAATGATTAATCATTCAAGAACTTATTAAAAACAATAATATTATCTTATCACTAATTATAGCACTCGCAGCTCTCCTAAACCTATTCTTCTACTTACGAATTACATATTCAACAACCCTTACCATATTCCCATCAACAAACAATACTAAACATTCATGACTACTCAATAAAACTGACAATCTACTCAACCTACCAACACTAATTAGCTTATCAACTATACTCCTGCCTTTAACACCCATTCTCCTATTCATAGACTAACAAGAGATTTAGGTTAAATCAGACCAGAGGCCTTCAAAGCCACTAGCAAGTAACTTATACTTAATCTCTGAACTAAGGACTGCAAGTCTTAACTCACATCAACTGCACGCAAAACAGACACTTTAACTTAAGCTAAGCCCTCCTAGATTGGTAGGCTTTTATCCTACGAACTTTTAGTTAACAGCTAAACGTCATAATCAACTGGCTTCAATCTACTTCTCCCGCCTTTGCGGGGGGAAGTAAAAAGGCGGGAGAAGCCCCGGCAGAATTGAAGCTGCTTCTTCGAATTTGCAATTCGACATGGTTTAACCACTACAAGGCTTGGTAAAAGAGGGACTCACACCCTCGTCTTTAGATTTACAGTCTAATGCCTACTCAGCCATTTTACCTATGTTCATTAATCGTTGACTATTTTCAACTAACCATAAAGACATTGGAACCCTTTACTTACTATTTGGAACTTGAGCAGGAATAGTAGGAACTGCCCTAAGTATTCTTATTCGAGCTGAATTAGGTCAACCAGGAACTCTCTTAGGAGATGATCAAATCTATAATGTTGTCGTTACAGCCCATGCTTTCGTTATAATCTTCTTTATAGTAATACCCATTATGATTGGTGGCTTTGGAAACTGACTAGTCCCTTTAATGATCGGAGCCCCAGATATAGCCTTCCCCCGTATAAATAACATAAGCTTCTGACTTCTACCACCTTCTTTTCTACTACTACTAGCCTCTTCCATAGTAGAAGCAGGAGCAGGCACAGGATGAACTGTTTATCCACCACTAGCAGGTAACTTAGCCCATGCAGGAGCCTCAGTTGACATAACCATTTTCTCTCTACATTTAGCCGGTGTATCTTCAATCCTAGGGGCAATTAACTTTATCACTACTATCATTAACATAAAACCTCCCGCTATATCACAATATCAAACTCCATTATTTGTTTGATCAGTACTCATTACAGCAGTACTTTTACTCCTATCACTCCCAGTTCTAGCAGCAGGAATTACCATACTACTAACAGACCGAAACATTAATACCACTTTCTTTGACCCAGCAGGAGGGGGAGACCCAATTCTATATCAACATCTTTTCTGATTCTTCGGACACCCAGAAGTTTATATCCTAATCCTCCCTGGTTTCGGAATAATCTCCCATATTGTCACATACTACTCCGGTAAAAAAGAACCATTTGGATACATAGGAATAGTATGGGCAATAATATCAATCGGCTTCCTTGGATTTATCGTATGAGCTCACCATATATTCACAGTAGGTATGGACGTAGACACCCGAGCTTACTTCACATCAGCTACAATAATTATTGCTATTCCCACAGGAGTAAAAGTATTTAGTTGACTAGCAACTCTTCATGGAGGTAATATTAAATGATCCCCAGCAATACTATGAGCTCTAGGATTTATTTTCTTATTCACTGTAGGAGGATTAACAGGCATCGTTCTAGCTAATTCTTCACTAGATATCGTACTTCATGACACTTATTATGTAGTTGCCCATTTCCACTATGTTTTATCAATAGGAGCTGTATTTGCTATCATAGGAGGATTTGTTCATTGATTCCCCCTATTTACAGGTTACACGCTTGATTCAACATGAGCAAAAATCCAATTTATCATTATATTTGTAGGGGTCAATCTTACATTCTTCCCTCAACACTTCCTAGGCTTATCTGGAATACCTCGACGATATTCAGACTACCCAGATGCCTACACCACATGAAACACCCTCTCCTCAATAGGATCTTTTATCTCTATGGTTGCTGTAATCTTAATGATCTTCATCGTCTGAGAAGCCTTCGCTGCAAAACGTGAAGTATCTGTAGTTGAACTAACAACTACTAATATCGAATGAATTAATGGCTGCCCTCCCCCTTACCACACATTCGAAGAACCTACATTTATTAAAGCTTAACAAGAAAGGAAGGAATTGAACCTTCAAAAGTTAATTTCAAGTCAACTACGTAACCTTTACGACTTTCTTAATTCAAGAGATATTAGTAAAATTATTACATAACTTTGTCAAAGTTAACTTACAGGTGAAATACCTGTATATCTCTTATGGCTTACCCATTTCAATTAGGCTTTCAAGATGCTTCATCTCCTATTATAGAAGAATTAGTACACTTTCACGACCATACCCTGATAATCGTATTTCTCATTAGCTCTCTCGTACTATACGTCATTTCAGCTATACTAACAACAAAACTCACTCATACTAGTACTATAGACGCCCAAGAAGTAGAAACTATTTGAACAATCCTTCCAGCAATTATCCTTATCATAATCGCATTACCATCCCTTCGAATCCTTTATATAATAGACGAAATTAATAACCCAGCCATGACCGTTAAAACTATAGGACATCAATGATATTGAAGCTATGAATATACAGATTTCTCCGATCTTACCTTTGACTCATATATAATCCCATCTAACGATCTAGCTCCTGGAGAATTACGTTTACTAGAAGTAGATAACCGTGTAGTCCTACCTATAGAACTCCCTATTCGAATACTAATCTCCTCAGAAGATGTTCTTCATTCTTGAGCCGTACCAGCCCTAGGTCTAAAAACAGATGCCATCCCAGGACGACTCAATCAAGCAACATTAACCTCTACACGACCAGGCTTATTCTACGGACAATGCTCTGAAATCTGCGGTTCTAATCACAGCTTCATACCCATTGTCTTAGAAATCGTTCCTATACAGTACTTTAACAATTGATCTGCAACTTTATAACTCACTGAGAAGCTAAATTTAGCGTTAACCTTTTAAGTTAAAGATTGAGAACTTACAACTTCTCCTCAATGAAATGCCACAATTAGACACATCAACATGATTTATCAATATTCTATCTATACTATTAGCACTGTATATTATTTTTCAACTTAAAATTTCAAAATTCCAATACCCCTCAGACCCACAACTTCAAACTTTAAAACCAATAACAAAATCATCTCCTTGAAAAACCAAATGAACGAAAATTTATTTGCCTCATTTATAACACCAACCTTCCTAGGACTTCCAATTGTTATACTTATTATTATATTCCCAAGCATTTTATTCCCATCCCCTTACCGCCTAATCAGCAACCGTTGAACAACACTCCAACAATGATTAATTCAACTTATCTTAAAACAAATAATGACAATCCATAATGTTAAAGGACGAACTTGATCACTAATACTAGTCTCTCTAATCCTTTTCATTGGCTCCACCAATCTATTAGGTCTATTACCCCACTCATTTACACCAACAACCCAGCTATCCATAAACCTAGGGATAGCCATCCCACTCTGAGCAGGTACAGTAGTTTTAGGATTTCGCTATAAAACCAAATCAACACTAGCTCACTTCCTACCCCAAGGTACACCTCCAATACTAATTCCAATACTTATTATTATCGAAACAATTAGCTTATTTATTCAACCTATAGCCCTAGCTGTACGACTAACAGCTAACATCACTGCTGGCCACCTATTAATTCACCTTATTGGCGGAGCTACTTTAGCTCTCATATCAATTAGTACAATAACAGCCACCATTACATTTATTATTCTTATTCTTCTAACAATTTTAGAATTTGCTGTAGCCCTTATTCAAGCTTACGTTTTCACCCTACTAGTAAGCTTGTATCTTCATGATAATGCTTAATGACCCACCAAACACATGCCTACCACATAGTAAACCCTAGCCCATGACCACTAACAGGAGCCCTCTCCGCCTTACTAATAACATCAGGCTTAGTTATATGATTCCACTATAACTCAATCTACCTTCTTGCCCTTGGCTTAACAACTAATACCCTTACTATATATCAATGATGACGAGATATTGTTCGAGAAAGTACATTCCAAGGACATCACACACCTATTGTACAAAAAGGACTACGCTATGGAATAATCCTATTTATCATCTCAGAAGTATTTTTCTTCGCAGGATTTTTCTGAGCCTTTTATCACTCAAGCCTTGCCCCTACCCCAGAATTAGGAGGTTGTTGACCTCCTACAGGAATCAATCCTCTTAATCCCTTAGAAGTCCCACTCCTTAATACTGCTATTCTCCTAGCTTCAGGCGTAACTATTACATGAGCCCACCATAGCCTTATAGAAGGTAATCGAAGCCATATAATTCAAGCTTTATTCATTACAATCCTATTAGGTGTTTACTTTACCCTTCTCCAAGCCTCAGAATATTTCGAAACACCATTCACTATCGCAGACGGAATCTACGGATCTACTTTCTTTATGGCTACAGGATTCCACGGACTCCATGTTATTATCGGCTCAACATTTCTTCTTGTATGTTTCTTACGACAACTTAAATTTCACTTCACATCTAAACATCACTTTGGCTTTGAAGCAGCAGCATGATATTGACACTTCGTCGACGTAGTATGACTATTCCTTTATGTATCAATTTATTGATGAGGCTCTTACTCTTTTAGTATAACTAATATTACTGACTTCCAATTAGTAGATTTCAGCATAACCTGAAAAAGAGTAATTAATCTAATACTAACTATCTTTATCAACTCCATCCTGGCCTCAATCCTAGTAATCATTGCATTCTGACTTCCACAATTAAATATTTATACAGAAAAAGCTAGCCCATACGAATGTGGTTTTGATCCAATAGGATCTGCACGACTACCCTTTTCAATAAAATTTTTCTTAATCGCAATCACATTTCTCCTATTTGACTTAGAAATTGCATTACTCTTACCCCTACCATGAGCCTCTCACTTACATAACCTGAATCTCATGCTACTCCTAGCACTCATACTCATTACCTTACTAGCCATAGGACTAATATACGAATGGTTACAAAAAGGCTTAGAATGAACAGAATTGATAATTAGTTTAACTAAAACAAATGATTTCGACTCATTAGATTATGAATTTATCATAATTATCAACTATGTCCCCTATCTATATTAATATATTTCTCGCATTCTCCCTAGCCCTAATTGGATTATTAATCTATCGAACTCACTTAATATCATCACTCCTATGTTTAGAAGGTATAATACTATCACTCTTCATTCTCAGCACATCCATAGCATTAAACATAAACTTTACCTTCTCAACCATAATACCAATCACCCTCCTAGTTTTCGCTGCCTGTGAAGCAGCAATTGGATTATCACTTCTCGTTATGGTATCTAACACATACGGACTTGATTACGTACAAAACCTAAATCTACTACAATGTTAAAAATTATTATACCTACTATAATACTTTTACCTTTAATCTGATTATCAAAAAATAGCATGCTCTGAATTAACACCACAATACATAGCTTCTTAATTAGCTTAATTAGCCTATATTTACTCACCCTATCTTCAGAACCATATGTAAATCACTCACTACTCTTCTTTTCAGACTCTCTATCAACCCCACTTTTAATCCTAACTACCTGACTTCTGCCACTCATACTCATTGCTAGCCAACATCACCTCTCGTCTGAACCTATCATTCGCAAAAAAAATTACATAACAATACTCGTCTTACTACAATTATTCCTTATCATAACATTCTTGTCCTCTGAACTTATTATATTCTATATTATATTTGAAGCAACCCTTATCCCCACACTCATCATTATCACTCGTTGAGGAAATCAAACTGAACGATTAAACGCAGGAATTTATTTCCTATTTTACACTCTAATAGGCTCACTACCCCTTCTAATTGCTCTAATTGCTATCCAAAATTCCCTAGGAACCCTAAACTTTATACTTACCCAACTATGAACACAACCACTACTAGATACTTGAACTTCAAACCTACTATGACTAGCCTGCATAATAGCATTTATAGTTAAAATACCTTTATACGGCCTCCACCTATGACTACCAAAAGCCCATGTAGAAGCCCCTATCGCAGGATCAATAGTCCTAGCAGCCATTCTACTAAAACTAGGTGGCTACGGTATAATACGACTAACTGCATTCTTAGACCCCCTAACAATCTCAATAGCCTACCCTTTCTTCCTATTATCCCTATGAGGTATAATTATAACTAGCTCTATCTGTTTACGACAAACAGACTTAAAATCACTAATCGCCTACTCATCAGTTAGCCACATGGCTTTAGTTATTATCGCAATTATAATCCAAACACCATGAAGCTTTTTAGGTGCTACCGCCCTAATAATCGCTCATGGACTTACATCCTCTCTCTTATTTTGTCTAGCAAATTCAAATTACGAACGCGTCCACAGTCGAACAATAATTATAGCTCGAGGACTCCACACCCTTCTACCACTCATAGCTATCTGGTGAACCTTAGCCAGTCTGACTAACTTAGCTCTTCCACCAACTATTAATCTAATCGGAGAACTAATAATTATCACAGCCTCCTTCTCATGATCAAATCTTACTATTATCCTAATAGGCCTCAATATACTCATCACTGCCCTATATTCCCTATACATGCTAATTATAACCCAACGTGGAAAAATTACATACCACATTAACACCATAAAACCCACCTTCACACGAGAAAATACCCTCATAGCACTTCACATACTACCACTCCTTATGTTATCTGTTAACCCTATAATTATTCTAGGCAATTCTTTCTGTGTTTATAGTTTAATTAAAACCTTAGATTGTGAATCTAACAATAGAAGCTCAAATCTTCTTATACACCAAGAAAGACAGAAGAACTGCTAACTCTTCACACTACATATAATACATGTAGCTTTCTTAACTTTTATAGGATAGTAGTAATCCACTAGCCTTAGGAGCTAAAAAATTGGTGCAACTCCAAATAAAAGTAATTAATCTATCCGTAATATTCTTTATGCTTACATTACTAATCCTTATTCTTCCCATTGTCTCGTCCCTAATTATAAAACCCCATACTAATCTACTATCAAACCACATTAAAATATCAATTCACTATGCCTTCATTACAAGCTTAGTCCCCGCTCTCATATTCTTCCACTCCAACCAAGAAATTATAATCTCCAACTGACATTGATTAACAATCCATACAATAAAACTCTCACTAAGTTTCAAAATAGATCACTTCTCCCTTTTATTTGTCCCAGTCGCCCTATTTGTTACATGATCAATCATAGAATTCTCAATATGATATATACATTCAGATCCAAATCTAGAACGCTTCTTAAAATACCTATTACTCTTCCTTATTACTATAATAATCCTAGTCACAGCTAACAATCTTTTCCAACTTTTCATTGGTTGAGAAGGAGTAGGAATTATATCGTTCCTTCTCATTGGGTGATGACACGGACGCACTGATGCCAACACAGCAGCACTCCAAGCAGTCCTCTATAACCGTATCGGAGACATTGGTTTTGTCATAGCAATAGCCTGACTCTTACTATATACTAACTCATGAGAGTTTCAACAAATCTTCCTAGCATGCCCGCACAACAATACCCTTCCAATATTGGGACTATTACTAGCAGCCACAGGAAAATCTGCCCAATTCGGCTTGCACCCTTGATTACCAGCAGCTATAGAAGGTCCAACCCCAGTTTCAGCCCTACTACACTCCAGTACAATAGTTGTAGCAGGAGTATTCCTTCTTATCCGATTTTACCCTATAATAGAAAATAACCCCAAAATCCAAACTCTTACATTATGCTTAGGGGCTATCACCACAGTATTCACCGCAATATGCGCTCTAACCCAAAACGATATTAAAAAAATTATCGCATTTTCCACTTCAAGCCAACTAGGACTAATAATCGTTACTATCGGAATTAATCAACCTCACCTCGCATTTCTCCACATCTGTACTCACGCTTTCTTTAAAGCAATACTATTTATATGCTCTGGGTCTATCATCCATAGCCTAAATGATGAACAAGACATTCGAAAAATGGGAGGACTTTACAAAACCCTTCCATTCACAACATCTGCCCTAATCATCGGAAGCCTAGCACTCACAGGCATACCTTTCCTCACAGGATTCTACTCAAAAGATCTAATTATCGAAACAGCTAACCTATCTAGCGCAAACGCCTGAGCAATCATTATGACATTATTAGCAACTTCTATAACCGCTATATATAGCACTCGAATTATCTTCTTCGTCCTACTAGGCCAACCCCGCTACCAACCCTTAATTAACATCAACGAAAACAACCCGCTACTGACTAAACCGATCAAACGACTAATCATAGGAAGCATCTTTGCTGGTTACTTTATCTCCAAACTTATAATTCCTACTTCTACCTCTCAACTAACCATACCACTTTACATTAAAATAACAGCACTTACCATCACAATCCTAGGATTCGCATTAGCCCTAGAACTTAATTTACTAACATATAACTTTAAATTCAAAGCTCCTTACCCGTACTTCAACTTTTCAAACTCACTAGGATACTTTCCAACAACTATTCATCGCCTACCAACATCCCTAAGCCTGATTACCAGTCTTAATCTAGCATCCACTTCAATAGATCAAGCATGACTAGAAAAAACACTTCCAAAATCAATCTCAACAATCCACAAATCAGCCTCAACCTCCACATCCCATCAAAAAGGACTTCTAAAACTGTACTTCCTATCTTTTATAATCTCCCTATTCACAGGACTAACCCTATTAATCTAACGCCCTCGAGTAATCTCAATTACAATAAAAATACTAACAAACAAAGACCACCCAGCCAAGAATATTAACCAACCACCAATCCCATAAAACGCCGAACTACCTATATAATCACCACGAACACTATCCTCATTAACATTACTTAACAAATCCCAGTTTGCTATCTCACCAGTACCATACCCAACTAATCCACTGTCTAACCCTTGAATTAATCAATAAATAAAAATCCCCTCCATCATAACTCCAAATAATATACCTCCCACTACAGCCTTACTAGACCCTCAAGCTTCAGGGTATTCCTCAGTAGCCATAGCAGTTGTATAACCAAATACAACTAATATACCCCCCAAATAAACCAAAAATACCATTAACCCTAAAAAAGACCCACCAAAACTAATAACCATTCCACACCCCACTCCACCGCTCATAATTAATCCTAACCCACCATAAATAGGAGAGGGCTTAGAAGAAAATCCAACAAACCCTAAAACAAAAAGAACACTTAACATTAAAACTGTATATAACATTATTCTCACATGGACTCTATACCATGACCTACAGCATGAAAAGCTGTTGCTGTACTTCAACTATAAGAACATTAATGACCAACATTCGTAAATCACACCCACTCTTCAAAATCATTAACCAATCCTTTATCGACCTTCCAGCCCCCTCAAACATCTCTGCCTGATGAAATTTTGGATCATTACTAGGATTATGTCTTATTATCCAAATTGCTACTGGTCTATTTCTAGCCATACACTACACCTCAGACACATTAACAGCCTTTTCTTCCGTTACCCACATCTGTCGTGACGTCAACTACGGATGAATTATTCGCTATCTCCATGCTAACGGCGCATCCTTATTCTTTATCTGCCTATATATCCATATTGGTCGAGGAATTTATTATGGCTCTTATTTATACCTAGAAACATGAAATATTGGAGTAATCCTTTTATTTACAGTGATGGCCACAGCCTTTATAGGATACGTACTACCCTGAGGCCAAATATCATTCTGAGGAGCTACAGTAATCACCAATCTATTATCCGCTATCCCTTATATTGGTCCTACCCTAGTTGAATGAATCTGAGGGGGATTCTCAGTAGACAAAGCTACTCTGACCCGATTTTTTGCCTTCCACTTTATTCTCCCATTCATTATCACAGCATTAGCAGTAGTCCACCTGCTATTTCTTCATGAAACAGGCTCAAACAACCCAACCGGCCTAATCGCTGATTCAGACAAAATCCCATTCCACCCTTACTATACTATCAAAGACCTACTAGGGGTATTCATTGTCTTCTTATTTCTCCTACTACTAGTACTATTCTCACCAGACATATTAGGAGATCCAGACAATTATACACCAGCTAACCCACTTAATACCCCTCCTCATATTAAACCAGAATGATATTTCCTATTTGCTTATGCAATCCTACGCTCTATTCCAAATAAACTAGGAGGTGTATTAGCCCTAGTCCTCTCTATCCTCATCCTAGCTATTCTTCCCCTACTACACACCTCAAAACAACGCAGCCTTATATTCCGACCAATTAGCCAATGCCTGTTTTGAGTACTAGTAGCAGACCTAATCACACTAACATGAATCGGTGGACAACCAGTAGAACACCCATTCATCATTATCGGCCAACTAGCATCCATCCTATATTTCCTGCTTATTCTACTCCTAATACCTATTGCAGGCTTAATCGAAAACCGATTATTGAAACTTTAGCCCTAGTAGTATAAACTATTACAATGGTCTTGTAAGCCATAAATGGAAGTATAACTTCCCTAGGACATCAGGAAAGAAGCATTACCGCTCCACCGTCAACACCCAAAGCTGACATTCTATTTAAACTATTTCCTGCTTAATAACATGTCCTATGTACATCGTGCATTTTGTGTATATCCCCATACATTAGTACTATATATTATTAATATTACATAAGACATACTATGTATAATCGTGCATTCATATCTCTAGTACATGCATATAAGCAAGTACATATTATTAATTCTCCAAGACTATATAACTACATCCACATAACTCATATACAACACGCATATCATCGAATACATATACCTCATAATCGGACCATAGACATTATATCTCTTATCGTACCATCTACATTATCTCTCTTATCGTACCAAGAGCATTCTTAAATCAGTTCTAGTCACCATGCATATCACCTCCAATATCCTTCATTAATCACCAAGCTTCGAGAAACCAGCAACCCGCTCGGGTTATGCCTCTCTTCTCGCTCCGGGCCCATACCACTTGGGGGTAGCTAACGTGAAACTATACCTGACATCTGGTTCTTTCTTCAGGGCCATCTCACCTAAACCCGCCCATTCTTTCCTCTTAAATAAGACATCTCGATGGACTAATGACTAATCAGCCCATGCTCACACATAACTGTGGTGTCATGCATTTGGTATTTTTTAATTTTCGGGGTGCCTAATTCAACCGGGCGTCAAAGCCTTAATACAGTCAATAATATTGAAGCCAGACACAGAATGAAAATGCAAGCTGAGCACAAATCAAATACAGGTGTTATTCAGTTAATGCTTGATGGACATATTTTTTTTTAAACCAGAAATCCCAGTCTACGACAGTTAATGCTTGATGGACATATTTTTTTTTAAACCAGAAATCCCAGTCTACGCATACGCACACGTGTACGCATACGCATACGCACACGTGTACGCATACGCATACGCACACGTGTACGCATACGCATACGCATACGCATACGCATACGCATACGCATACGCATACGCACACGTGTACGTGTACGTGTACGTGTACGTGTACGTGTACGTGTACGTGTACGTGTACGTGTACGCATACGCACACGTGTACGCATACGCATACGCATACGCTCTCTCTCTATGTGTGCACACACACACACACACACACACACACACACACACACACACACACACACACACACGTGTACGCATATTTACTAGTACTAAGGTATATTACGCAAACCCCCCTACCCCCCTTAAATACCCTGAACTGAAATTCCATAAGTATTTTTTTTGTCCTGTCAAACCCCAAAAGCAAGACGATACAGATGGATATAAGGGTATAATAACTGTGACTATAATTCATAACTAACATATTTACTCCCCTAGGGCGTAATAATAGCTGTACTACTAGTATGCTACTTAAACGGATTATTTTACCTTTTAAGAGCCATGTTCCTAGATTCGTTTTTTTTTTTTAATTTTGTTGATGTAGCTTAAATTTTAAAGCAAAGCTGTGACTGTTGTTCTGAGGTGTGCTGTTGCTTTTGTTCCTAGATTCGTTTTTTTTTTTTAATTTT